ATGGCAGTTCCAAAAAAACGTACTTCTATGTCAAAAAAACGTATTCGTAGAAATATTTGGAAGAAAAAAGGATATTTAGTTGCAGTAAAAACTTTTTCTTTAGCGAAATCGGTTTCCACCGGGCATTCAAAAAGTTTTTTTGTGCGACAAACAAATAATAAAGTCTTAGAATAATCTCAATTGATATAGCCTAAAGAACCCCAAATTTTGTAAGATTAATGTTAACTAATGTATTTTTCTGTATTAAATTTCTCAATATTACTTAGAACTCACTGCTGTGATATATAGAATAAGAGTTTTTTGTATATTGGGTTCTAAGTATTATTTTTTTCCCTATCACAATTGTACTTTTCACAAAAGTACAATTGTGATAGAGATTGAAACTCTTTTGTTATATGCCTATCCCAAAACTTAATTGGTTTTGTAAATGGTATTATAAATTATAAATTATATGCGCAATAAAGAATATTAATACTTTAATTTAAATATACTAAGGTATCGAAATCATTAGAAAAATAACAAATTATTTGTATTTAATGATGAAATTGTGATAGATATGAAATCCTAGTTATTTGATTTTGTTCATTGAAAAAAAACTCAATCTTTTTCATTTGAATCCATGAAATCGGATAAATGAAAAACAAATCATAAAAAAATTGAGAAAAAAAGACAATTCTTAGTTTTATACCTCAACCGAGAAAAAACTATGGAGTTCCAACTGTTTGGAGAAAACTTAGTTTCTAGTACATGAAAGTTGATTGTTAAAAAACCCACGACGATACTACCTAGGTAGATATTTTATTGAAGATTCAAATATTTAAACCACAAACCAGTCTTTATTCATTGATTCTAATTAATGTTTCCTAAACTATATTGAATCCTTGAATCTCGACGATTCAACATGAATTGACTATTATTATTTCAAGTAAGCCGCCGTGGTGAAATCGGTAGACACGCTGCTCTTAGGAAGCAGTGCTAAAGCATCTCGGTTCGAGTCCGAGTGGCGGCATCTTCTAAAAGAGATACAATAGATCCTAAAATGTATTCAATTCGCGATTTCCAATTCTGTAATGGGACCCCTTTTATGATATTTGTGACTTTAGAACATATATTAACTCATATCTCTTTTTCGATCATTTCAATTGTGATTATGATTCATTTGATGACCTTATTAGTCCACAAAATTGTAGGATTACGTGATTCATCAGAAAAAGGGATGATAGCTACCTTTTTCTCTATAACAGGATTATTAATTTCTCGTTGGATTTCTTCGGGACATTTTCCATTAAGTAATTTATACGAGTCATTAATCTTCCTTTCGTGTAGTTTCTTCATTATTCATATGATTCCCAAGATACGTAACCTTAAAAACGATTTAAGCACAATAATTGCACCAAGTACCATTTTTACTCAAGGCTTTGCCATGTCGGGTCTTTCAACTGAAATGCATCAATCCACAATATTAGTACCTGCTCTACAATCTCAGTGGTTAATGATGCACGTAAGTATGATGTTATTGAGCTATGCAGCTCTTTTATGCGGATCATTATTATCAGTCGCTCTTCTAGTCATTACATTTCGAAAAAACATCAAAATTTTTTGTAAAAGCAATAATTTATTAATTAAGTCATTTTTCTTTGGTGAGATTGAATATTTGAATGAAAAAAGAAGTGTTTTTAAAAACACTTCTTTTCCTTCATTTCAAAATTATTACAAATATCAATTAACTGAGCGTTTGGATTATTGGAGTTATCGTGTCATTAGTCTAGGGTTTACCTTTTTAACCATAGGTATTCTTTGTGGAGCAGTATGGGCTAATGAGGCATGGGGATCCTATTGGAATTGGGACCCCAAGGAAACTTGGGCATTTATTACTTGGACCATATTCGCGATTTATTTACATACTAGAACAAATATAAATTGGAAAGGTACGAATTCGGCACTTGTAGCTTCTATAGGATTTATTATAATTTGGATATGCTATTTTGGGATCAATCTATTAGGAATAGGTCTACATAGTTATGGTTCATTCACATAAACATCTAATTGAATAAACTACATGAAGAATACATAAGATAAAAACATCATCCCATATATAACGAAAGTTTGTTTTTATGAGTTTTTGAGAACCGTTTGAATCAAGGAATCATTCAAATTTAAATGGTTCTCAAAAACTCGAGATGTATCTAATTACAATTCTTATTCATTTTATTTCTTTTTTCATTATACAGTACAGCAAACGATTTTCAAAATATTAAATTCAAAGAATTATAAGACTTTCCTTCCGTTTCATTAATGAAACACTATCTATGATAATAATTGGATAAGATAGCGTGTACCTTGTCAACTGATAACGAGAGAACAAAATCGGGATAAATACCAATACTTATTACGGGTAGAAAGATACAGATTGAAAGAAATAGTTCTCGTAGTCCAGAATCCCAAAAATTAGAGTTTGGAATATTAAATAACTTGTATCCATAAAACATCTGACGTAACATAGATAATAAATAAATAGGAGTTAATATCATTCCAATTGCCATTACAAAAGTAATTAGCATTTTTGACATTAAAAGATATTTTGTACTAGTAATTAGTCCAAAAAATACTAAAAATTCCGCAACAAAACCACTCATTCCTGGCAATGCAAGAGAAGCCATCGAGAAGCTACTGAACATGGTAAATGTTTTTGGCATTGGGATAGATATCCCTCCCATTTCTTCGAGATAAACAAGACGTGTTCTATCACAACTCGTTCCCGCCAAGAAAAAAAGTGCAGCACCAATAAATCCATGAGAGAGCATTTGTAAAATAGCTCCATTGAGTCCCATGTCGGTTATAGAACCAATTCCTATAATTGTGAAACCCATGTGAGATACAGAGGAATAGGCTATTCTCTTTTTTAAATTACGTTGACCAAGAGAAGTTGAAGCTGCATAGATTATTTGCATTGTTCCTATTATCACCAACCAAGGAGAAAATATAGAATGAGCGTGGGGTAGTAATTCCATATTGATCCGAATCAATCCATATGCGCCCATTTTTAATAGGATTCCAGCTAAAAGCATACATGTACTGTAATGTGCTTCTCCATGGGTATCAGGTAACCATGTATGTAGGGGTATAATCGGCAATTTGACAGCATAAGCAATAAGGAAGCCAAAATAGAATATTATTTCCAATGCCACAGGATATGATTGATTAATTAATCTTTCAAAATCTAATGTTGGTTCATTGGAACCATATAAACCCATACCTAGAACTCCTATTAAGAAAAAAATGGAACCCCCTGCAGTGTACAAAATAAACTTTGTAGCCGAGTAGAGACGTTTCTTTCCCCCCCACATGGATAAAAGTAAGTAAACAGGAATTAATTCTAACTCCCACATGATGAAAAAAAGTAAAAAGTCTCGAGAGGAAAATAATCCTATTTGACCGCTGTACATTGCTAGCATCAGGAAATAGAACAACCGCGAATTTCGAGTAATTGGCCAAGCTGCTAAAGTTGCTAAAGTAGTGATAAATCCTGTCAGTAAAATGGGTCCTATGGAAAGCCCATCGATTCCTAGTCTCCAGTGGAAATCAAAAACATCTATCCATTTAGAATCTTCCTTCAATTGCATTAATGGATCATCCAATTGGAAATGATAACAGAATGCATAAGTCGTTAGAAGGAGTTCTAATAAGCATATACATATAGTATACCACCTAAACATCTTATTCCCTCTATGAGGGAATAAGAAAATTGAGGAACCCGCGAATATCGGTAAAACAACAAGTATTGTTAACCAAGGAAAATAACTCGTGATAAAGACAAGATACATTTTGACCAGAGAAGCCCGTCCTCAAAATAATATATTTTGTCGAGCACGGGCTTTTGTCGGTAAAGAGGAATCACAAATGATTCAAGTGGAGTTTTTTGTAACGTATCAATAAGATAGAGCCATACTGCGAGTTGTTTCAGGCCCTAAATAAACACGGACACTCAAAAAATCTGTTGGGCAGGCAGATTCACATCTCTTACAACCTACACAGTCCTCGGTTCTTGGCGCGGAAGCTATTTGCTTGGCTTTACATCCGTCCCAAGGTATCATTTCCAATACATCTGTGGGGCAAGCTCGTACACATTGAGTACACCCTATACATGTATCATAAATTTTTACTGAATGTGACATTGGATCTATAAATTAAAGTTTTGAACATAAAAGATTTTCGATCTGGTCAAATCAAATTAGTAGTAAATGAATCATATATTATATATTGTAATATTGTAGACACCAGACGAAACAGTGGTTTATTAAAAACAATCAATATATTTCTTAAATCAATCTGTTTATGAGAAAAGGTCAAGACACTTTGATTTTCGTTTCAACAATTATGATGATACGAGTTACACATGCGAATTCAAATTAATTGGCCAACAAATTGGTCATCATTATTTCAATATAAATATAAAAATGCAATTCAATAAAATGGAATTGCATTCAAATTCAATAAAAAATAGTATTTCAATTCTATTAAATATTTTTATGTGTCTTTATTTAAATTATCTATGATGATTATCACTAATTATTCAACAAATTCGATTGATTAATACGAGTTGATTTTCTGTTACGATGGATCGACGAAACAATAGCAAGTCCAATAGCTGCTTCAGCAGCTGCAATGGCTATAACAAAGATTGAGAAAATGTCTCCTTTTAATTGGCGACTATCAAATATATCAGAAAATGTTACAAGATTGATATTAACCGAATTTAGTATAAGCTCAAGACACATAAGTGCTCTAACCATGTTTCGACTTGTGATCAATCCATAGATACCGATAGAAAATAAATAAACACTCAAGAAAAGGACATGCTCAAACATCATTGACTAACTCCTTATCAATCTCGATTCATTTCAATATGAATAACAATTCAACCGATTCAATTGATTAGAATAGAACAATTACACAACAAAAGAAGATATTGACGGTAGATAGATTTAACTAAAAATTTCTATTTATTTATTTAGAATTTAGTTAGAATTCTAAGAATTGGGAATCATTATAAGTTAAGTATTTTTATTGCTTATTGTCGAGCCATAGTAATTGCACCTATCAAGGAAACTAAAAGAATTATTGAAATGAGTTCAAACGGAAGATAAAAATCTGTTGATAAATGAATCCCAATTTGTTGAACGTTATTTATTAGGTCCTGTTCCATAATCTGGTTTGACCTTGCAGTCCAAATAATTCCGTACCATGACGTATCTGGGATAGTAGTAATTAGTGAAAAAAGAATAGTTGTACAAACCATCAAAGTGACCCCATCTCCAATGGTCCAAAAATAGGAATTATTGGAATATCCTGAACCATTCATGAACATTACAGCAAATATGATCAAGATATTTATGGCTCCCACATAAATAAGGAGCTGTGCGGCAGCTACAAAATAGGAGTTCGATGAAATATAGAATAAGGATATACAAACAAGAACCAATCCCAATGAAAAGGCAGAATAAATTGGATTGGTAAATAATACTACCCCCAGACCCCCTAATACAAGAATTGACCCCAGAAATACAACAAGAATATCATGTATTGGTCCAGGTAAACCCATTATGTATAAAATACAAAATAAATAACTTTAACTATTTCATGACCTTACTTTAACTTTACTAAATAAATGGTCCAGGAAAGGAAAAGGGGTTACCCTATTTTTGTTTTCTTGTATATAATAATGTATATGATACATTTATAATTGAATTGAATTTGAATATGGATTAATGTAGATATAGATAAAATTATCGGGCCAACCTTACTTTATTTATATTTATCCGAAAGAAAAAAAAGAAAAAAGTGGTTGAAATTTGCTATTTTGAAATCATCACTAAAAATATATTTTTAGTTTAAATCAAAGAGTGATTCTCAACAATCATTAGTTTTTATTTGTAGTTACTGACTACCCAAAATAAAAAGCTTGGATCCTTTATATCAAAACAAAATCTTAGTAATCGGTAATTGTTCTTGAATCAAAGGGTTTATCTTTGTCTATTTTTATTTGAGTCGAATTCATAACTGTTTGAATTGTGTAATCTCCAATTATTGAGATTGGTAATCGACCCAAAGCAATTTGATTATAATTCAATTCGTGACGATCATAAGTAGAAAGTTCATATTCTTCAGTCATTGATAAACAGTTTGTTGGACAATACTCGACACAGTTACCACAAAATATACAAACCCCGAAATCTATACTATAATTAAGTAATTGTTTCTTTTTAATATCTCTTTCAAATCTCCAATCAACAACGGGTAGATCTATCGGGCATACACGAACACATACTTCACAAGCAATACATTTATCAAATTCAAAGTGGATTCGACCCCGGAAACGCTCTGATGTGATCGATTTTTCATAAGGATATTGAATAGTTACAGGTAAACGATTTGTGTGGGATAAGGTAATTATGAAACTTTGACCAATGTACCTTGCAGCTCGTATTGTTTGTTGACCATAATTCATGGACCCAATTACCATAGGGAACATATTGTAGATATACATGAAAAATTTGACCTTTCTTTCTCTTGTTTGATAGAGATTATGAATCTAAAATAGTGTTATCGTATTCTCTTATTTATAATGAAACAAGTTGGGAAGAAGTTGTTAATAACAGATTACCTAGAGAAATAGGTAAAAGAAATTTCCATCCAAGATTTAATAACTGGTCCATTCTCATTCTAGGTAAAGTCCATCTTGTTGTGATAGAAATGAAGAGAAACAAATAAGCTTTAGTTAATGTAATAAGGATACCCATTGTTATTCCAAAAATGCCGGCGATTTTTTTTATTCCGAAAAGCTCAGAAATGGATATATACGGAATAGGTAAATTCCACCCACCTAAGTAAAGAACTGTTACAAATAATGAAGAAACTAATAAATTTAGGTAAGAAGCAAGATAAAATAAACCATATTTGATACCCGAATACTCGGTTTGATAACCTGCTACTAATTCCTCCTCCGCTTCTGGTAAATCAAAGGGCAATCTCTCACATTCGGCTAGAGAAGAAATTAGAAAAACAATAAATCCTATAGGCTGACGCCACAGATTCCACCCCCAAAAACCATATTTTGACTGTGCTTCAACTATATCAACTGTACTTGAACTGTTAGATAATCATAGTCGATAATAACATCACTGTTCCCATCGCTATTTCAAAACCGTACGTGAGACCTCAGCTTCATACGGCTCCTCGATGGCCACAAAAAAAATGTAAGGACGGGTTCGGTATTATCACCATCTTTGGATGGATAGAATAAAGATACATCGGAAAGTCCCAAATTAGACCAATGGAATTCTGTCTGCTAGAATAATAAAAAAAGTGCTTCCGAATTGATCTCATCCTTTACAAAAAAAATTTCTCTTTGTTCGGTAATAACTTAATATTTCAATAAAATACTCCTTATATCAATCAATACAAAATAAAAAGAATTAGTCATTAGTTCATGAATCGTGATAAGAATTCGATATGTATGAATATGGATAGAGAAAAGAATAAATAGGGATCCCCTTTTTTTATTATTCATTCAATTACTGCATTCCATTTCTTTTTTCCTGTTCTTCTGTCTCAGAGGAGGATACTCAAAAATAAAATAAAGAATTAATTCGTTCTTGATAGTCATTTCTTTAACCAGTGAATAGGAGCATACTCTAGATCGGAATCGTAGGGAAGTACTACTTGATCATTTCTACCAATTTCAAGTCCTTATTATGATTCGTTTTATGAAGAAATACCTCTTTTTTGATACCTTACATTATCTCCATTACTAATCCTTTGTGTACCTTGGTGTTCCTAACCGTCCACTGACTTTTGATTGATCCCCGGTATAGTAATACATATGAGACAGTAGTAGAAACTCCATACAGTTGATCTTTTGTTTGCGCCCGCTTCAAGATATGATGACTAATCAAAAAATCTTAATCTTGGGGTAAGCAGTTTACACTGCTTATTTTTACTTCAACTTTATTCTTGTACATAGGGAATGAGATTGTTTCTTCTTACTACAAATTTGGAAGCTGTTTAGTTTCACTCATATAACTATCTGGTTTAACTCATCAACCCGAATGCTGAATAAAAAAAAATGAAAACATCTATTCAATACATTGAACCTCTTTCTTTTTTCTTTTATTTCTAGAAGAGAGGTTCAAAGTTCATATTCCAACGAATCACACGTAGAGATATTGATAACACACATAGAGTTAATGGTATTTCATAACTAATAGATTGAGCAGCAGCTCGTAGACCACCTAAAAAGGAATATTTATTATTCGATCCATATCCTGACATAAGAAGCCCAATAGGAGCAATACTAGAAATGGCGATCCATAAAAAAACACCTATACTGAGATCGGCTAAAACAAGACGATACCCAAAAGGAATTACTAAATAACTTAGTAGAATTGATATAACCGCTATAGACGGTCCCACACTAAACAAACGAATATCTCCTCGAGATGGGAGGAGGTCCTCTTTAAAAAGTAGTTTAGTCCCATCCGCTATAGCTTGAAGAATTCCCAACGGGCCAGCATATTCAGGCCCAATACGTTGTTGTATCGCTGCAGATATTTCTCTTTCTAACCACACAATTACTAGTACCCCCATTGTTATTCCCAATATAAGGGTCAAAATGGGTACAATCCATATTAGTCCATACACTTCTTTTAAAAATTCCGATGTAGAAAAAGAATTGATAGTTTGTACTTCTGTCGTATCAATTATCATTTCAACGATCAACTTCTCCCATAATGATATCTATACTACCCAATATCGTCATGATATCAGCCAATTTCATTCTTTTAACTAGCTGAGGAAGAATTTGCAAATTGATAAAACCGGGTGGACGAATTTTCCATCTCCAGGGGAAAACACTATTATCTCCTATCAAATAAATTCCCAATTCTCCTTTTGGGGCTTCCACTCTCACATAAAGTTCTTGTTTCGACAATTCTAAATTGGGTGAAGGTTTTTTACTAATAAATCTATATTCAAAATCATTCCATTCGGAATTCTTTGCTCTATCAAAGCGTCGTACTTCTAAATTTTCATAAGGTCCTCCAGGAATTCCTTCTAGAGCCTGTTGAATAATTTTTATGGATTCCTTCATTTCACCGATTCGTACTAAATAACGAGCTAATGAATCTCCTTCTTTTTGCCATTGGACTTCCCAATCGAATTCATTGTAACACTCATAATGATCAACTTTACGAAGATCCCATTGGATTCCAGAAGCTCGTAACATCGGTCCTGATAAACCCCAATTTACAGCTTCTTCTCCACCAATAATGCCCACTCCTTCAACTCGTTCCAAAAAAATGGGATTCCACGTAATAAGTTTTTGATATTCAACAACTCCTGTTAAAGAATAATCGCAGAAATCCAAACATTTATCTATCCATCCATAAGGTAGATCAGCAGCTACTCCTCCAATACGGAAATAATTATGCATCATTCGCATACCTGTGGCGGCTTCGAATAGATCATATATCAATTCCCTTTCTCTGAAAATATAGAAAAAGGGAGTCTGTGCACCGATATCCGCCATAAAAGGTCCAAGCCATAACAAATGAGAAGCTATACGGCTCAATTCCAGCATAATTACTCTGATATAGCTAGCTCTTTGAGGTACTTGAACATTTTCCAATTGTTCTGGGGCATTTACGGTTATTGCCTCTGTGAACATAGTAGCTAAATAATCCCATCGTGTTACATAAGGTAGATATTGTATAATTGTTCGATTTTCCGCTATCTTTTCCATTCCTCTGTGTAAATAGCCCAATATGGGCTCACAGTCAATAACATCTTCACCATCGAGAGTAACGATTAGTCGGAGAACACCATGCATTGATGGGTGGTGAGGCCCCATATTGACTATCATGAGATCTTTTCTTGTAACCGGTACTGTCATATCTTTTCTTCCTTAATTCATTATTCCATGAATTCCTCAAAACGAGACTCATCAAAACAAAAAATTGAATACTACTAAAAAATTCAAACGATTAAATTAACGAGTTTTTGGCTCTCGAATATCCAACTGACCAATTAATTTCTTATAACGTACTCTATTTTTCTTTGACAAATAAGCCAGCAACCGTTGACGTTTTCCTAGAATTTTTCGTAGACCCCTTTGTGATAAAAAATCTTTTTTGTGCAATTCCAAATGTGAAGTAAGTCTCCGTATCTTATTGGTGAAACTGAATACTTGAAATTCAACAGAACCTTTGTTTTCTTCTTTTTCTTCTTGTGGAATAATGGAAATGAATGAATTTTTGACCATAAAAAATTTTTCTATCCTTTTTCTTTCTTTTTCATGGATTTTTCCGATCAGGAAAAATAAAAAAAAAAGAATTATGCCGGTTATTTTAATCTAGTACACACATCTAGTACACACAAAAATTTGGATTTATTCATATACTACTTCTTTATTTTATCCAAATCAAATTGAAAATTTGATTTGGATAGAAAGGGATAATATGTTTCCACATTAACGAAAGAAAAGAATTTATTTCTATCTAAAAGGATTCCCCTAATTTATTTATTCCTATATCCAATTGAATGGATACACCATTCAATCTGTATCATTTACCAAAATATAACATAGCATATGCATACATCTTTCGGCTTTCATATACCGAAAATGTCACGGAATATAGATATATATATATGATATAGGAAATATACTATTAAATTAAATAATTCTAAATCGTGGATACATATGTATCCTTGACATACTGAAACGACTGCCATTATTGGTATCAAACCAATAGCGATTCATACAAGCTAAATCTTCTAATCGGTAATTGGGCCAAAGAACAAATTTGCATTTAATGAATTTATTTGTATCCGTATTAAGATGCTTGTCCTCATCCAAAAATTTTCCAGAGTTTCTTATGTTGTTTTCATTGCAAAATAATGGATTTCTATTTCTATCCGTAACATTCCAATTATGGGAATTGAAACAAATTAACATTCTCAATTCTCTGCGACGTCTAGGAGATAGAATATTTTCGGGAACAAGGAAATCATAATAATTTGTGTCCCCATTCACAAGCATATTCCCATATCGTACAATGGGTTTATCCAAATTCCTCTTATCAATATAACTTTTTTTTATGCATTTTCTATTAGTTTGGTGTTTATTGTTCTCGACCAATGAAATACTTATAGTTTGATATATAATCAATTTTCCATCCCTTTTTATAGATAGACGAATTGGTTCGATAATTAATATTCCTTTTTTTATCAATTCTGTAAGAGCTAGATCTTTCTGAATTAGCATTACATCCAGATGCATCTCTCCTCTTTGAATCGAGGATATAGCAATTTCTTTTGGATTTATCAGTCTAAGTAAGAGACAATATACCTTGATATTATTGATCATTCTTTGGTTCAAGGAGTCATCCCATCTTAATTGAAAAAGGAAATATTTTTTCAGGAAGAAATCTAGTTCTGCTTTCTTGTTTTTCTTGGATTGTTTTTTCTTCTTACCTTTTTTAATGGTAATGTCTGATCCCGCATAATTCTCTTCAATATCTTTTTTTTTGTTTTCTTTTCGTAGATCTGATACAAGATTTACTTGGTCCTGTTGCTCATTTTTTTGTTGGTTGGAATTTTCTAATTTAAGATATTTTTTTTGATGAGATATCATCTGAAGATTATTTTTTCTATTTATATTGATGTTTTTATTTTGACTTTTATTTTTATAAAAATAAAAGTCAAAAAGAAGTAATTTGATTGGTATAATCCATGGTTTAATCTTATATGCATCAAAAAGTAAGACAAATTCTGGGAAGAACCAAGATTCTAGATTTGATATGGTATGATAAACTCTTTCTTGATTCATTCCCATCCAATTAAAAAAAATACTTTTTTGATTGGATGGGTTGATTTCTTGATGAATCGTAAGAGAAAAAATATCTTTTTTTTTCAATTTGTTGTTGATTTTTTTTTCAGTCTTAGTATTTTTATCAATTTTGGTACCGATATGTGTATTGGTCCAGGTCTCAATATTGATATTTTTTCTAAGACAAAAGTGGAGAATTCGACAATCAAAATATTTTCTATCTAGATTTTTATGTGTATCAATAATATATCCTTCTTCTAGATAATCACTAATAGCTGTACTTACCAATACATAAAATGATTCGGATTTTGGTTTATTGAAATTATATGGAATTTTGTGAACCCCGTTTACTTGTAATCTTGACCCATAAATATCAAAATCCTCCTTATCCCCATAGTTCATATATTTATGTGATAAAAGATCATATCTGTAGTGTTTTTTCCATTTTTCTTTTTGATTTGTCAATGAATCCGCTGCATAGTAATTTTGTTTCACGTAATGAATTAATTGGTCTTTTTCTTTTTTATATGAATCCGCTTTAATTGAGTCCTTATTTTGAATCCTATAACGTTGATTGATTCTATTTCGCCATTTTTGCGGTACTAACCGCGACCATTTGGTTTTAGATAAATTGTATTGATAATGCCCCTTTAACCAGTTTTTCCATTCAATCATTCCAGACTTATGAATTTTCTTATGTCTTGAATTGTAATCAAATATTCCTCGTGTCATACAATAATCCTTGATTTTATCCTTAAGAAAAGGATAAGTCCCCTGATATTGAAGTAGAGATTTCAATTGATACTTGTTAAGTAATTGGGTTTGTGATAATTTGTAAAATACATATGCTTGGGACAAGGAGGATAAGTCATAATACATTTTTGTACTATTACTAATATTAGTATTCGAAAAGGACTTTTTTATAGTGGAAAAAAAGTTCATTGTATTTTGATCTCTTTCATCAATTCCTTCCTGATTTGTTTGATCGTTGTAAACGGATTTATTGATTATTTTTTTTGTTGATTCAAAGAAAAGTTGGAAATAGATCCTGTGAATGGTAATCATACATAGCAAGATATCTATATATATATTTTCAATCAGAGATTTCATAAAATAATGTGATTTACGTATTAATCGTATATTTTTTCTTTGGAATATCTGCCAAATATGTTTCTGTGATTTTGATCTTTTATCAGCACAAGTTAGAATTATTTTTTTCTTGTCTTTTGTGATTCGTTCTATTTGATTCCTGATTGTGATTGTTCTATCAGAAAGATCTTTCATCTTTTTTTCTATGAGTGAATAATTTGTCCAATTCATGGATTGGATTTGAATGGTTGATTTGTGAATAATCTTATTATTTATTTCGGAATCTTTTCCATTTTCAGCCGTTTCATATACTTTCACCTTGCTCAATTCAAATAATAATATTGGGTTTACTTTTTGAATTTCCTTCATTATTCGTTTTAGAACTAGAAGTATTTTAATGATCCATCTTGTTTTTTCTTTTGAAACTTTTAGAAGTAGAAAGAAATCCTTTTTAACTTTTCTAACTTTTTTTTGGAGTTCTTTATAAATGGGTTCAAAAAAGGAAGGTCGTTTTCGGGGATTCCCAAAAGGGAATTCCGCTTCCATTCCCCAAACCGTTAAAAAACAAAAATTGTCCTTTTTTCCTTTTTTTTTTATTTGATCCCTAGGATGAGATCGTATTTTAGATCTTCGCCAAGGTTTCAAACAGAAAGGAAATAGAATCTTTATCTGAATACCGTCTGTTAACCAATCTTTGGGAAATTCTGTTTCTGATAATTGAACACCATTATAAGTGCATTTAACATGCATTTCTCTATTCCACTCCTTCAAATCCTCATACCATTCGGGGAATTGGAATAATAACATACGGCCAATATTTTTAGCAATTATCAATGAAGGCAATACAATGTATTTTCTAAGAAAAGATTGGGTTACTAACATCAAACCTCTTATTGCTTGAGCAAATATAATGCTATCCCAAGTTTCTGATATTACTATACGTTCATTTTCCTCTTTTTTTTCTTCGTTTTTTTTCTCTTTTTCCCTTGTCTCTTCCTCCTCAAAATCAAAATGTGAAATTTTCAATTCTGGTTCTCTCCCCACCAAATTCCTAAAAATGAGATTCATCATTTCAGAGATATAAAAAGAAGAAAAAAAAAATGTTTTGTCTATTCGATCCAAAAAAAGCGGAGAATGCACATTTGCTTGAAACATTTCCCAAATAACCGTTTTACGTCTTTGAGCACGCATGGATCCTTTGATTATATCCCGACGAAAATCCGATTGTTGCGAGTAACGTATCAAAGCCACCTCTTCTGCTTGATCACTATTATTAGTATTATTTGTAGTTGTAATAGGGTTGGTATTCTGATTGTTATCAGTATAAATTACTACGCGTTTGGCTTTTCTTGAACGAATTTCATGATCTTCCTTAGATTCTTCCTCATTTTCTTCCTCCTGTTCTTCCAAATCATCAGTTAATTTGTATGACCACCGAGGAACCCTTTTATGGATTTCTTCTATTCCAATAGATTTATTTCTAATTATTGTTTGATCGTTTGGATCAGTTGTAATTACATCGAATACCCATTTTAAAGCTTTTGTTTGATTTTCAAAATCAATTCTTGTTTGCTCTCTCAATAAAGAATATTTTTTAAAATGCAAAATGGGTGCAGGCTCAAAAGGAAATTCTTTGATTGAGGTTAAGGAATTACCAATATAATTCAGTAATGATTCCCTATCAGGCGGATTCTTTTGATGTTCAAATTTTCTGGAATAATTAGAATTATTAGGAAGTAGCCCATAAATCTTATTTATCCAATTGATTTCTATGGAATCCTCCGTATCTGTAGAAGTGATTAAATCATTCATGATCATATGTGAATAGAATTTTTTTATTGTTCCACGATATGGTCCCCTCAAAAAGGGGTCATACGTTTTGGGCAAGTATTTTTGTTCGTTTTCATCATTGCATAATCTGGTCCTTTTTTCGAGCATATCTAGAGCAAGAAATCCCTTTTCTTTTTCTAGAGCTTTTGTTCGACTTATTAATTCATTGTTCAAGTTGTACTTTTTTTGCTCATTGG